TCAATAAGCTAGACCCATGCTGCGAGTTGTCTCATGCCATAAGTAAACCCGAACACTCAAGAAATCTGTTGGACAAGCGGATTCACATCTCTTACAACCTACACAGTCCTCTGTTCTTGGGGCAGAAGCAATTTGTTTAGCTTTACATCCGTCCCAAGGTATCATTTCCAATACATCTGTGGGGCAGGCTCGTACACATTGAGTACACCCTATACATGTATCATAAATCTTTACTGAATGCGACATTGGATCTATAAATTTTTTGAACTTTATGAATTTTCGATCTGGCTTCATTAGTAATTGAATTATATATATTATGTTGTAGACGCCAGACGAATCAGTGGTTTACCAGAATTTTTTTGATAATCAATCTATTTCTGGATCTGTTCATGAGCAAGGGCCAAGATACTTTGATTTCTTACGTTTCAACAAGCATGGTCATACGAATCATACATGCTAGTTCTAAATTAGTGAATATATTGTAGATATCTGTCTTTATTTATATCATTAATACTATTTATTCAACAAATTCGATTGATTGATACGAATTGATTTTCTGTTACGATGAATCGATGAAACAATAGCCGGCCCAATAGCTGCTTCAGCGGCTGCAATAGCTATAACAAAAATCGAGAAAATATCTCCTTTTAATTGACGACTATCAAACAAATCAGAAAATGTTACGAGATTTATATTAACCGCATTCAGTATAAGTTCAAGACACATAAGTGCTCTAACCATGTTTCGACTTGTGATCAATCCATAAATACCGATAGAAAATAAATAGGCACTCAAAATAAGTACATGTTCGGTCATCATTGACCAACCCCTCATCAATCTTGATTCATTTCAATATGAACAACAATTTCACCGATTTGATTAGAATATAAATTAAGTACGAAACAAAGTAAGGTATTAGTAATGGATCGAACTAAACCCCTTTCAATTTCATATATGAACAATAGAATATGAAAATGGAACTGAAGGAAAATGGATGTGATAACATAGAACAAAACAAGACTTTATTTATTTTATTTTGGATCTAAGTATTTATTACTTAATTACTTTACTGCCGGGCCATAGCAATTGCACCTATCAAAGCAACTAAAAGAATTATAGAAATGAGTTCAAATGGAAGGTAAAAATCTGTTGATAAATGAATCCCAATTTGTTGAACGTTACTTGTTAGGTCCTGCTCTATAATCTGATTTGATCTTGTAGTCCAAACAATCCCGTACCACGACGTATCCGAGATAGTAGTAATTAGTGAAAAAAGAATACTTGTACAAACCAGTGAAGTGACCCCATCCCCAACGGTCCAAAGATAGAAATCGTTGTAATATTCTGAACCATTCATGAACATCACAGCAAATAGGATTAAAACATTTACAGCTCCTACGTAAATAAGGAGTTGTGCAGCAGCTACAAAATAGGAGTTAGATGGAATATGGAATAAGGATATACAAACAAGAACCAGTCCCAATGAAAAAGCAGAATAAATTGGGTTGGTAAGTAAGACCACCCCCAGACCTCCTAATATAAGACCTGATCCCAGAAATACTAAAAGAATATCATGTATTGGTCCAGGTAAATCCATTATGTGTAAAAAAAGAGATAAATAAATCGAAATATTTCATAAACTTACTAACCGATCCAAGAAAAAAGAGGTTACCTTATTTTTTTCTTGTATATGATACGTTCCTAATTGAATCCTAAAGGGGTGTAGATTTATATAGATACAGTTATTGGATCAATCCCGCTACTGTATCTGAAAGAGTAGTTCGGAATTGTATATTTTGAAATCATCACAGATCTATGAATCCGTTCTAAATCAAAATCAAGCCTTGATTCTCACCAATCAATAGTTATTTACTGACCTAGCAAAATGAAAGAAGCCTCACTCCTTTACTTTAGATCAAAACGGAATCTTAGTAATTGGTAATCGTTTTTGAATCAAGAGGTTTACCCCTGATTATTTTGATTGGAGTCGAATTCGTAATTGTTCGAATTGTGTAATCTCCAATTACTGACATTGGTAACCGGCCCAAAGCAATTTGATTATAATTCAATTCGTGACGATCATAAGTAGAAAGTTCATATTCTTCAGTCATTGATAAACAGTTTGTTGGACAATACTCGACACAATTACCACAAAATATACAGATTCCAAAATCAATACTATAATTAAGCAATCGTTTCTTTCTAATATCCGTTTCCAATCTCCAATGAACAACGGGTAGATCTATGGGGCATACCCGAACACATACTTCACAAGCAATGCATTTATCAAATTCAAAATGGATTCGACCACGAAAACGCTCCGATGTGATCGATTTTTCATAAGGATATTGAATAGTCACAGGTAAACGATTCACGTGAGATAAGGTAATCATGAAACTTTGACCAATATACCTTGCAGCTCGTATTGTCTGTTGACCATAATTCATGAACCCAGTCACCATAGGGAACATATCGTGGATATCCATGAATAGTTTGATGTTTCTTTCTCTTGCTCTAGATAGGTTATGAATCTAGAATATCATATTTTGTTATAGCGAAACGAGTTGGGAAGAAGTTGTTAATAATAGATTACCTAGAGAAATAGGTAAAAGAAATTTCCACCCAAGGTTTAATAGCTGGTCCATTCTCATCCTAGGTAAAGTCCATCTTGTTGTGATAGGAATGAACAGGAACAAATAAGCTTTAGCTAATGTAATAAGGATACCAATTGTCATTCCAAAGACTCCACCTGTTTTATTTATTCCAAAAGGTTCAGAAATGAATATGTACGGAATAGAGAAATTCCACCCGCCCAAGTAAAGAACTGTTACAAATAATGAAGAAACTAGTAGATTTAGGTAAGAAGCAACGTAAAATAAACCAGATTTAATACCTGAATATTCGGTTTGATAACCTGCTACTAATTCCTCCTCTGCTTCTGGTAAATCAAAAGGTAATCTTTCACATTCCGCTAGGGAAGAAATTAGAAAAACTATAAACCCTATAGGTTGACGCCACAGATTCCACCCCCAAAACCCATATTTTGACTGTGCCTCAACTATATCAACTGTACTTGAACTGTTAGATAATCATAGTCGATGATAACATCACTATTCCCATCGCTATTCCAGAACCGCACATGAGACCTCAGCTTCATACGGCTCCTCGATGGCCACAAATAAATCTAAGGACTGGTTCATTATTACCTCGGCATGTTTGTAGTGTAGATTAGAGTAAAGATGTATCGAAGAGTCCCGAATTAGACCAATGGAATTCCGTCCGCCATAATAAAAAAAAGCGCTTCCGAATTGATCTCATCCTTTATTTTCTAATTAGACTTAGAATTCTTTTAGTTCAGTAATAACTTAATCCTTCAATAAAATACTCGTTGTTTCAATAGATATTTCGACCCATACTTTTCGTACGAAAAATAATTAGACACTAATTCATAAGTTATAGTTGATAAATCATTATAAGAATTCTATCCGTATGAATATGGATAGGATTGAGGAAAGAAAGAATAAAGAAAGATTTCTTATTATTCAGTTTTCCTATTGCATTCCATTTCTTTCGTTCCTGTTCTTCTTTCTCACTCAGAAGGGGGGTTTCTAAAAAATCAAATCAAAGGATTACTTCGTTCTCGACAGTCATTTATTTAATCAGTGGATAGAAGCATACTCTGGATCGGAATCGTGAGGAAGTACTGCTTGATCATTTCTACGAACTTAAAGCCCTCATTATGATTCCTTTTATTTTATGCAGAAATATCCTTTTGGATACCTTACATTATCTTCATCACTAATCCTTTGTGTACCTTTGTGTTCCTAACCGTCCACTCATTTTTGATTGATCCCCGATATGGTAATACATACAACATACCCAACATACAACAACATACAATACAATAGTAGAAACTCCATACAGTTGATCTTTTGCACCCGCTTCAAGTCATGATGACTAATCAACCAATCTTGGGGTAAACAGTTTCGACCGCTTATGTTTACTTCCACTTTACTCTCGTACATAGGGAATGAGAATCAATCTTCTTACTGCAAATTCATAAGCTGTTTTGTTTCACTCATATAACTATCTGGTTTAACTCATCGACCCGAATGATGAATAAAAAGAGAAAGGTATCTATTCAACACATCCAACCCCTTTCCTTTATTTCCAGGAAAGGGGTAAAGGTTCATGTTCCAACGAATCACACGTAGAGATATTGATAACACACACGGAGTTAATGGTATTTCATAACTAATAGATTGAGCAGCAGCTCGTAGACCACCTGAAAAGGAATATTTATTATTCGATCCATATCCTGACATAAGAAGTCCAATAGGAGCAATACTGGAAATAGCGATCCATAAAAAAACGCCTATACTGAGATCGGCTAGAACAAGGCGATAGCCAAAAGGAATTACTAAATAGCTTAGTAGAATTGATATGACCGCTATAGATGGCCCCATACTGAATAAACGAACATCTCCTCTAGATGGGAGAAGATCCTCTTTCAAAAGTAGTTTGGTCCCATCTGCTAGAGCTTGAAGAATTCCCAAGGGGCCGGCATATTCAGGCCCGATACGTTGTTGTATCCCTGCAGATATTTCTCTTTCTAACCACACAATCACGAGTACGCCTATTGTGATTCCCGATACAGGAGTAAAAATAGGGACAAGCAGCCATAAGAGGTCTATGACCTCTTTTAAGGATTCCGATCTGGAAAAAGAATTGATAGCTTGTACTTCTGTCGTATCAATTATCATTTCAACGATCAACTTCTCCCATAATGATATCTATACTACCTAGTATCGTCATGATATCAGCCAATTTCATTCTTTTAACTAGCTGAGGAAGAATTTGCAAATTGATGAAACCAGGTGGACGAATTTTCCATCTCCAGGGAAAAACACTATTATCCCCTATCAGAAAAATTCCCAATTCTCCCTTTGGGGCTTCTACTCTCACATAAAGTTCTTGTTTCGACAATTCAAAAGTGGGAGAAGGCTTTTTACTAATGAATCGATATTCAAAACCATTCCATTCGGAATCACTTGCTCTATCAAAGCGTCGAACTTCTAAGTTCTCATAGGGCCCCCCCGGAATTCCTTCTAGAGCCTGTTGAATAATTTTTATGGATTCCGTCATTTCATTGATTCGTACTAAATAACGAGCTAATGAGTCTCCTTCTTTTTGCCACTGGACTTCCCAATCGAATTCATCGTAACACTCATAATGATCAACTTTACGAAGATCCCATTGGATTCCGGAAGCTCGTAGCATTGGTCCCGATAAACCCCAATTTATTGCTTCCTCCCCACCAATAATGCCCACCCCTTCAACTCGTTCCAAAAAAATGGGATTTTGCGTAATAAGCTTTTGATATTCAACAATTCCTGTTAAAGAATAATCGCAGAAATCCAAACATTTATCTATCCAGCCATGAGGTAAATCAGCAGCGACTCCCCCGATACGGAAATAATTATGCATCATTCGCATACCTGTGGCAGCTTCGAATAGGTCATATAGCAATTCCCTTTCTCTGAAAATATAGAAGAAGGGAGTCTGTGAACCGATATCTGCCATAAAAGGTCCAAGCCATAATAAATGAGAAGCTATACGACTCAGCTCCAGCATAATTACTCTGATATAGCTGGCTCTTTGGGGTACTTGAATATTTCCTAATTGTTCTGGTGCATTTACCGTTATTGCCTCTGTGAACATAGTAGCTAAATAATCCCAACGTGTTACATAAGGAAGATATTGTATAATTGTTCGGTTTTCCGCAATTTTTTCCATCCCTCTGTGTAAATAACCCAATACGGGTTCGCAGTCAATAACATCTTCACCATCTAGAGTAACGATAAGTCGAAGAACACCATGCATTGATGGGTGGTGAGGACCCATATTAACTATCATGAGGTCTTTTCTTGTAGCCGGTACATTCATATGTTTTCTTCTCCGATCCATTATTCTATGAATTGCCGAAAACGAAATAAATGAGGTTCATCAAAATTCAAGATCTAATAAACCAAAGAATTCAAACAATCTTCAAATTAACGAGTTTTTGGTTCCCGAATATCTAATTGATCAATTAATTTTTTATAACGCACTCTATTTTTCTTTGACAAATAAGCCAGCAGCCGTTGACGTTTTCCCAGAATTTTCCGCAAACCTATCTGAGATAAATAATCTTTTCTGTGCAATTCAAAATGTGAAGTAAGTCTCTGTATCTTATTGGTGAAACTGATTACTTGAAATTCAACAGATCCTTTGTTTTTTTCTTCTTTCGGAATAACTGAGATGAATGAATTTTTGACCATAACCATAAAAATAAAATTTCTCTCTTTTTTTTTTTTTTTCCACAGATATGGATTTTACCAATCAGGAATAATAAGAATGCCAGTTATTTTGATCTGATACACCCAATAATCTGGATTTATTCATATATTACTTTATTCTATCAAATCAAATCAAAATTAAATTCAAATGAATTGTAAGTACAATTTTTAATTTGATTCGATAGAAGGGCAATTTCTGTACCCACAAAAGAAAATGATTTTGACCTAAGAAGATTCTGCCGAAGCATTTCTAGATTCAATCCAATTGAGACGTTATTGAATCGGTATCATGTATTAGAATGTAACACAGCGTGTGTGTACATTCATATACCGGATCCGACACCTGATATATAGGAAATGTACCAACCATCAACTAATTCCGAATCGTGGATACATATGTATCCTTGACATACTGAAACGGCTGCCATTATTGGTATCAAACCAGTAGCGATTCATACAAGCTAAATCCTCTAATCGATAATTGGGCCAAAGAAACAATTTGAATTGAATGAATTTATTTATATCTGTATCAATATGCTTGTCCTCATCCAAAAATTGCCCCCAGTTCCTTACATTGTTGTCATTGAAAAATACCGGATTTCTATCCATAACATTCCTATTTCCGGAATTGAAACAAATTAGAATTCTCAATTCTCTACGACGCCTAGGGGATAGAATATTTTCAGGAACAAGCAAATCATAAGGATTTTCGTCTCTATTCACAAGCATCTTTTTATGTTGTACAATGGATCCATTGAAATAATTCTCATCAACATATCTTTTTTCTCGATATCTTCCATTAGTTTGGCATTTATTATTATGGACCAATGAGATACCTATGGTTTGATACATAATAAATTGTCTATCCCATTTTATAGACAGACGTACTGGTTCGAGAATCAATATTCCCTTTTTTATCAATTCTGGAAGAGTTAGATTCGTCTGAATTAACATTACATCCAGGTGCATTTCTCCTCCTTGAATAGAGGATATAGCAATTTCCTTTGCATTTTTGAGTCTAAGCAGGAAACAATATACCTTAACATTATTGAAAATTCTGTGATTCAAAGGATCATCCCATCTCAATTGAAAAAGCAAATATTTTTTCAGGAATAACTCTAGTTTTGCTTTCTTGTTACTCTCGGGTTGTCCTTTCTTTTCACGTTTTTGAATGTCTGATTCCGTGTAATCCTTTTCAAAACCTTTTTGTCGTTTTCGTGCGTCTGAGCCAATATTTCCGTGGCCGAGCTGTTCTTTTTCTTCTTGATTTCGATTCTTTAATTCAAGATATTCTTTTTGATTAGATGATATACGAAGATCCTTTTTTTGATTTCCATTAATGTTTTTGTTTTCACTAATGTTTTCATTTCCATTAAAAATGAAAAGAAGTAATTTGATTGGTATAATCCACGGTTTGATCTTATATGCATCATAAAGTGGCACAAATTCTGAGAAGAACCAAGATTTCGGATTTAATATGGGACGATATGGCATTTCTTTATTCATTCCCATCAAAAAAAACTTTTTTTTTTGATTGGGGGGGTTGATTTCTTGATGAATCGTGAGATAGAAAAGATCTTTCTTATCAATCATTTGATAATAATCAGTCTCGGTCTTAGTCATTTTATTAATGTTGGTCCCGGTATCCGTATCGGTCCAGGACTCAATATCGATATTCTTTCTAAGAAATAAATCGAAAATTTTCCACTCCAAATATTTTCTATCCGTACTTTTACCCGTACCAATAATATACTCTTCTCCTAGATAATCACTAATAGATATATCCCCCAGTACATAAAATGGTTCAATTTTAGGTGTGTTGTAATTATATGGAATCTCTCGGTCCTCGTTTACTTGTAATGAGGATGGATAAATATATGAGTCTTTCCTATCCCCATAATTAATATATTTATATGAAAAAAGATCATATCTGTAGTTTTTTTTTAATTTTGCTTTTTTGCTCGTCAATGAATTCACTTCATAATCATTTTTTTTCTCGTAATGAATGAATTGGGCTTTTTCATATGAATTCTTTTTTGAGTCTTTATTTTTAATCGTACGACGCCGATTGACCCTAGTTCGCCATTTTTGCGGTACTAATTTAGACCACCTAGCCTGAGATAAATTGTATTGATAATGACCCCTTAACCAGTTTTTCCATTCATTCATTCCAGAATTCGGAAGTTTTTTATGCCTTGATTTGGAATCAAATATTCTTCGTGTTCCAAAAAAATTCCTGATTCTTTCCTTAAGAATAAGATATGCTTCGCGATATTGAAGTAGAGATCTCAAATGATACTTCTTAATAGCTTGGATTTGTGAGAATTTGTAAAATACAGATGCTTGTGAAAAGGAATATAGGTCACCAGAAATCTTTGATTTATTATTACTAATATTAGAAAGAGACTTTTTTATAGTCGAAATAAAGTTAATTTTTTTTTGATTTGTTTCATCAATCCCTTCTTTATTTTTTTCATCATTGTGAATGTATTTATCGATAATCTTTTTTGTTGATTCAAGGAAAAGTTGTACATTGACTCTAGAAATATTAACAGTACATAGAAAGATATGTATGTATATTCTTTCGTTGAAAAATGTCAAAAAATAGTGCCATTTGCGTATGAATATGAATCTGTTACTTCTTCTTTTTGATATCTGCCAAATAGGTTTCTGCGATTCCGATCTTTTATCACCACAACTTGTATCGTTAGGACTAATATTTATATCCGGAGTTAGAAATATTTTTCTTTTGTCTTTTGCACCCCTTTCTATTTGATTTCTGATTAGGGTTGTTCTATCGGACAGATCTTTCCTTTTTTTTTCTGTCAGTGAATAATTTGCCCAATCCATGAATCTAATTCGAATGGTCGATTCAGGAACAATTTTATTACTGCTTCTGATTATGGAATCTTTTCCATTTTCATTCGGTTCATATACTTTCTTCAATACAAATAAGAAAATTGTATTTACGTTTACAAACTCTTTTATTATTCTTTTTAAAAATAGAACCGTTTTGATAATCCATCTTGTTTTTTCTTTTGAGACCTTTATAAACTGTTTTGTTTTTTTTTTGAAAACTCTTAGAACTAGAAAACATTTTTTTTTCACTTTTCTCTTTTTTTTTTCGAATTCATTATAAATAGGTTCAAAAAAGGAAGGTTGTTGTCGGGCCGAACCAAAAGGTAGTTCGGTTTCCCTTCCCCAGATTGTTAAAAAACAAAAATTTTCCGTTTTCCCTTTCTTTTGGATTGGATCTCTATGATGGGATCGTAGTTTGGATTTGCGCCAGGGTTTCAGACAGAAAGGAAATAGGATTTTTATCTGAATACCATCCGTTAACCAGTTTTTCGGAAATTCTGTTTCTGATAATTGAACACCATTATAGGTGCATTTAACATGCATTTCTCTATTCCACTCCTTCAAATCCTCGTACCACTCGGGGAATTGAAATAAGAGCATACGGCCGAGGTTTTTAGCTATTATCAATGAAGGCAATATGATGTATTTTCTAAGAATCGATTGGGTTACTAACATAGTACCTCTTATTGCTTGAGCAAATATAATAGTATCCCAAGTTTCTGCTATTGCTATCCTTTCATTCTCGTTTTTTTTATCTGCAATTTTTTTTGCCTTTTCTTTTGCCTCTTCCTCCTCAGAATCCG